TAGCAATAGAACTTTTTCAGACATTTGTCATTCGTGGTTTAATCAGACGACATATCGCTTCTAACATAGGAATTGCTAAAAGTCAAATTCGGGAAAAAGAACCCATTGTATGGGAAATACTTCAAGAAGTTATGCAGGGGCATCCTGTATTGTTGAATAGAGCGCCCACCCTGCATAGATTAGGCATACAGGCGTTCCAGCCCATTTTAGGGGGTGGACGTGCTATTTGTTTACATCCATTAGTTCGTAAAGGATTCAATGCAGACTTTGATGGGGATCAAATGGCTGTTCATGTACCTTTATCTTTGGAAGCGCAAGCGGAGGCTCGTTTACTTATGTTTTCTCATATGAATCTCTTTTCTCCGGCTATTGGAGATCCCATTTCGGTACCAACCCAAGATATGCTTATTGGACTCTATGTATTAACGATCGGGAATCGTCGAGGTATTTGTGCAAATAGGTATAATCCATGGAATCGCATAAACTATCAAAATGAAACAGTTAATGATTATAAGTATAAATATACTACGAAAGAGAAAGAGCCCTATTTTTGTAGTTCCTACGATGTACTTATAGTTTATCAGCAGAAACGAATCAATTTAGATAGTCCTTTGTGGCTTCGGTGGCGACTAGATCAACGTGTCATTGCCTCAAGAGAAGTTCCTGTCGAAGTTCAATATGAATCTTTGGGTACCTATCATGAAATTTATGGGCACTATCTAATAGTAAGACGTATAAAAAAACAAACCCTTTGTATATACACCCGAACCACTGTTGGTCATATTTCTTTTTCTCGAGAAATAGAAGAAGCCATACAGGGGTTTTGTCAGGCCTACTCATACGGTACCTAAGCTAAGGAATTATGTAATACCGCGGGAATTTGGATCTCTCCGGTTCAACTGGAATCATAATTCCTTAATTTCTACATGAATCGAGATCCAGTAAAGGAGGTCTTCGAATCACTGACTCAAACCCATTGGCGAATCCTACTCAGCGGAATAGAGAAGTACTTATGGCAGAATGGGCTGATCTGTTCTTTTACAATAAAGCGATAGATGGGTCTGCCATGAAACGACTTATTAGCAGATTAATAGATCACTTCGGAATGGCATATACATCGCACACCCTGGATCAAGTAAAGACTCTGGGTTTCCAGCAAGCCACTGCTACATCCATTTCATTAGGAATTGATGATCTTTTAACAGTACCTTCTAAGGGGTGGCTAGTCCAAGATGCTGAACAACAAAGTTTCATTTTAGAAAAGCACCATCATTATGGGAATGTACACACAGTAGAAAAATTACGCCAATCCATTGAGATATGGTATGCTACAAGTGAATATTTGAGACAAGAAATGCATCCTAATTTTAGGATGACTGATCCTTCTAATTCAGTCCATATAATGTCCTTTTCGGGAGCTAGAGGAAATGCATCTCAGGTACACCAATTAGTAGGTATGAGAGGATTAATGTCGGATCCCCAAGGACAAATGATTGATTTACCGATTCAAAGCAATTTACGCGAAGGACTTTCTTTAACAGAATATATCATTTCCTGCTATGGAGCCCGCAAAGGAGTTGTGGATACTGCTGTACGAACATCAGATGCTGGATACCTCACGCGTAGACTTGTTGAAGTAGTTCAACACATTGTTGTACGTAGAACAGATTGTGGCACTACCCGAGGCATTTCCGTGAGTCCTAGAAATGGGATGACGGAAAGAATTTGGGTCCAAACACTAATTGGTCGTGTATTAGCATACAATATATATATGGGCCCACGTTGCATTGCCGCTCAAAATAAAGATATTGGGGTTGGACTTGTCACTCGATTCATAACCTTTCGAACACAACCAATATATATTCGAACCCCCTTTCTTTGCAGGAGTATATCTTGGATCTGTCGATTATGTTATGGTCAGAGTCCCACTCATGGCGACCTGGTCGAATTAGGAGAAGCAGTAGGTATTATTGCGGGTCAATCAATCGGCGAACCGGGGACTCAACTAACATTAAGAACTTTTCATACCGGTGGAGTATTCACAGGTGGTACTGCAGAACATGTACGAGCTCCTTTTAAGGGAAAAATTAAATTCAATGAGGATTTGGTTCATCCCACACGTACACGTCATGGGCATCCTGCTTTTCTATGTTATATAGACCTGTATGTAACTATTGAGAGTCACGATATTCTACATAATGTGAATATTCCACCCAAAAGTTTTCTTTTAGTTCAAAACGATCAATATGTAGAATCAGAACAAGTGATTGCTGAGATTCGCGCTGGAACATCCACTTTCAATTTTAATAAAGTTAAAGAGAAAGTTCGAAAACATATTTATTCTGACTCAGAGGGAGAAATGCACTGGAGTACCGATGTGTACCATGCACCTGAATATAAATATGGTAATGTTCATCTCTTACCCAAAACAAGTCATTTATGGATATTATCAGGAGCTCTGTGCAGATCCAGTATAGTGCCTTTTTCGCTCCACAAGGAT